CACGGTATTTGATTCGCCAAATACATCAACATCATTATTGTATACTCTTTCATATGTATGGCGCAACCCAACCCCTGTTTTTCAAGTTTATAATCCCGTACTTTTTTGAATCGAAATATCTCAAAAAAAAAAGGAAATTCACTCTTGACAGTGCTATATGTTGTATATGTAAATCCTAGATGTAAAACTATCCGGAATTCGTCCCTGAAAAGGTAGAGAAGAGGCGGAAAAATATATGCTGAAATAAGAAACAATGGCCGATGCGAAAAAAAAAAATGAATTATAAATAGAGTTCAGGTTCGAATTCCATAGAAAATATGGATGGGATTGTCTATAATGATAGAGAACTGAAACGTTCCCTCGTGGTTTTTATCCATCTACCTTATTTTTTAGGTTGGTGAAACTTGAAAATTCACTCATTGAACGAGTAAACAATAGAATTGGAGTCGCTTGAATGGTACCAACGAAATCAAGTACTAACTCCTATTAATTATTGAATTAACCGATCAACCTGCTTGCTATCGGACACTTTTTCTTCGGTTTACAAAATGCAAAGAATTTCTACATATTTCACTTTTTATTATTATGAAAACAAATCCTACCCCTTCGGGTCTCGGGGTTTCCACACTTGAAGAAAAAAACCTGGGGCGTGTCGCTCAAATCATTGGTCCGGTGCTAGATGTATCATTTCCCCCCGGAAAGATGCCTAATATTTACAACGCTTTGGTAGTTAAGGGCCGAGATACTGCCGGCGGGCTAATTAATGTCACTTGTGAGGTACAGCAATTATTAGGAAATAATCGAGTGAGAGCTGTAGCTATGAGTGCTACAGATGGTCTGATGAGAGGAATGGAGGTTATTGACACGGGAGCTGCTTTAAGTGTTCCAGTCGGTGGGGCGACTCTCGGACGAATTTTCAACGTTCTTGGAGAGCCTGTTGATAATTTAGGTCCTGTCGATACTCGCACAACATCTCCTATTCATAGATCTGCGCCTGCTTTTATACAATTAGATACAAAATTATCTATTTTTGAAACAGGGATCAAAGTAGTTGATCTTTTAGCTCCTTATCGACGTGGGGGGAAAATAGGACTATTCGGGGGGGCTGGAGTGGGTAAAACAGTCCTTATCATGGAATTGATCAACAACATTGCCAAAGCTCATGGAGGCGTATCTGTCTTTGGCGGAGTGGGCGAGCGTACTCGTGAGGGGAATGATCTTTACATGGAAATGAAAGAGTCTGGAGTTATTAATGAGCAAAATCTTGCAGAATCAAAAGTAGCTCTAGTCTATGGTCAGATGAATGAACCTCCGGGAGCTCGGATGAGAGTTGGTTTGACTGCCCTAACCATGGCAGAATATTTCCGGGATGTTAATGAACAAGATGTCCTTCTATTTATCGACAATATTTTCCGATTTGTCCAAGCAGGATCCGAAGTATCCGCCTTATTAGGCAGAATGCCTTCTGCTGTGGGTTATCAACCTACCCTTAGTACAGAAATGGGTACTTTGCAAGAAAGAATTACTTCTACCAAAGAGGGGTCTATAACTTCTATTCAAGCAGTTTATGTACCTGCGGACGATTTGACCGACCCTGCCCCTGCTACGACATTTGCACATTTAGATGCTACTACAGTACTATCAAGAGGACTAGCTTCAAAAGGTATCTATCCAGCAGTAGATCCTCTTGATAGTACGTCAACTATGCTCCAACCTCGCATCGTTGGTGAAGAACATTATGAAATTGCGCAAAGAGTTAAGCAAACTTCACAACGTTACAAAGAACTTCAGGATATTATAGCTATCCTTGGGTTAGACGAATTATCTGAAGAGGATCGTTTAACCGTAGCAAGAGCACGAAAAATTGAGCGTTTCTTATCACAACCTTTCTTCGTAGCAGAAGTATTTACGGGCTCTCCAGGGAAATATGTTGGTCTAGCAGAAACAATTAGGGGGTTTCAACTGATCCTTTCCGGAGAATTAGATCCTCTTCCTGAGCAGGCCTTTTATTTGGTAGGTAACATCGATGAAGCTACCGCGAAGGCTGTGAACTTAGAAGTGGAGAGCAAATTGAAGAAATGACCTTAAATCTTTGTGTACTAACCCCGAATCAAGTTGTTTGGGATTCAGAAGTGAAAGAAATTATTTTATCTACTAATAGTGGCCAAATCGGTGTATTACCAAACCACGCCCCTATTGCCACAGCTGTAGATATCGGTATTTTGAGACTACGTCTTAATGACCAATGGTTAAAAATAGCTCTGATGGGTGGTTTTGCTAGAGTAGGCAATAATTATATTACTATTTTAGTAAATGATGCGGAGAAGGGTAGTGACATTGATCCACAAGAAGCTCAGCAAGCTCTTGAAACAGCTGAAGCTAACTTGAGTCGGGCTGAGGGGAAGAGACAAACTATTGAAGCAAATTTAGCCGTCAGACGAGCTAGGACGCGAGTCGAGGCTATCAATGTAATTTCATAACTAATTGCCCAATAAAAAGTAAGTTCTGTTTATACACCATATTTTGGTTCTGCGGATTGAGTCAAATCAACTGTAATAGCATTTCTGATGCAACTAAAAAAAGGAGGGTGGGTAGAAAAACTTATTAGATACCAATTACTCCGGTATCTAATAAGTTTTACCTACTATTGGATTTGAACCAATGACTCCCGCCGTATGAAAGCAATACTCTAACCACTGGGTTAAGTAGGTCATTTATCATCACAAAGAGAAAGAAAGGGGCTTGTCATATCGATGAATTATAGATGCAATCTTATTTCTAAGCAATACCAATTCTTGGCAGGAAACCGATCAGAAGCTATCATGTTGGATCATAGAAGATTCATCTTGACAAGAAATTATTTCCATGATAAACTATCTATCACAAGGGCTATAGCTCAGTTGGTAGAGCAACTCGTTTACACGCGCGCCAATGTTTTTCAGGGGAGTCCATCATGCAATCAACAAAATTGATCTTATTGATAAATCAATGTCTTACTCTATATATTCGAGGGAACAATAGCCTGACAAATATTTGGTCCGCTTTGGGTGCCAATTTAGGCTCCAAATAGAACCCATCATTGATTCGATAATTGATAAGGTGAATACACAGCCCATTCAATGCTAGGCATAATGAGTATAAGGACCTCAAAAAATATCTTTTCGTACTATGAACTTTAAGGTGTATGAAGTTTCATATTTGACTCTTTGAGCAGAGCGATAGAGACTCCATTTAACTTAGGTTGATCTAGGCCAAAGGCAGACCTACGTCAAGGTAACTCTTCTTTGAAACACTTTGGTATTGCTCCTGGATCATAATCTAAATAATGAATCAGAGCACGTGGAGCCATCTCGTTATCTTTCTGTTAAGAAAAAGTATGGCGGACTATCTGATATTTATATCAGTTGATGAAAGAGCCCAATGCAAAAAAATGCATGTTGGGTCTTTGGAACAGTTCGAATCATTTTGATAATAATAAGTTTGATCTGTTTTACCGAGAAGGTCTACGGTTCGAGTCCGTATAGCCCTAAAAATTTGTATAGTTTTCATTTCCTCATTCTTGTTTGTTGGTTGTAGTCGGACAGTCGTTTGGTCCATCGAAATAGAATAATTATCACATGCTCCAAGCGATCCCCGTGGGGGAGCATGAAATGGAAAAATTCATTTCGATGGGCCCGATCGGTCTTTTTTTTTATCTCGGATTAAAAAATCCGTCTTTTCTTTTTTGTGGGTGAATTACACAATAATTTTATTGTTTTCCTATCCAGGATCAAAGAGTTTGTGATATTCCTTTTCTTTTTGTACAAAATATCTTTTTATAGATCTTAATATACCCCAATTCTACCGATGCTGACTTTATGCAAGAAGATTGGAGTGGGGGTATGTTTGCACTTGGACGAGTTAAGAAGCCCCCAACTCATCGTTTTTTCGGGAGCAGAACCCAATTCGTTGTTTCAGAGATAATGAATGGTTCCTAACTCTATTAGTGTTTGCAGCCCTTTCTATTTCCATGAGTTGTTTGGGGATTTCGTCTGTCAAATCATTTGATAATGCACGATTCGATTAGAAGTTTATTCTCGAAATTATTTAGGATTCGGCTGGCTCTCCCGTTGTGATATACTTCGTTGTGTAGGTTTCGTTCAAAATAAATCTTTTTTTACATGAAGGCTGAAAGTTGGTTGGTCTTACTTTAAAACTCTTTTTCATAAGTATTTCCCGCCCTTTCGGACCCATTTCAAGTACTAAAGATCAATATTTTAGATTTTTCTTTTAAGACTTCGAGCTCTAATTTCATAACCCGCTTCTTTTTTGGGGAGATGGGTTGCAGGTCGAGGTAGTACAGACTCAAAATCCGTAAATTGGGTGGGGATAGAACCCTAGGGTTGTAATATGTAAGGGTTTCTCTCAATTCAATGCATTGAATCAAATCCATTAAGTCTAGAACAAGGATAAAAAATAGAATAGGGCGATGTATTCTGTTTCCGTATCTAATCAATAGAAACAACAATCCTCTAACTGGATTAGATCTTAATGAAAAGAATAACCCAATACCTTTCGGTTTTATTATATGATCATCATAAAATATATAACATACATATATAATTCTTAATATTCTTAATAAAAATTCTATATAAATTATAACTAAAAAAAATGCAATTCTTTTTTCTCTTTTTTTTTAGAGAAAATCTGAGACAAGATAAAAACGATAAGTTTGTAATAAGAGCATAATATATCTATAACATATCGAAATTGAATTGAAGTAAGTGAAAAAAGGATTCCACTCGATGAATCTTGAAACAAGAATGACCCACAGCAAAAAACTGGGGGGTTCAATCAAAATTCATTGGTATTTTGACTAAACAGTTATAGATTAATTCAAATTCCAGATCGATTCGAAGAATACGGTATATATTTTTTCCATATTCATAGGAGTGCATCTATGTTTCTGCTTTACGAATATGACATTTTCTGGGCATTTCTAATAATATCAAGTCTTATTC